ATCTTCTATTGATCAGTTTAAAATCAAAAATCAAAATAAAAAATATTAGTTAATGAGAATAATTCATCTTCGAAATTGAAATGGAATTCGCCAATTTTTCGATTCATATCGATTCATATTATTCCAATGCTTGATTCTTTTTTTGTCGCACAAAAAAACTTTTAGAATTCCCGGTAGAAAGAGATTTTGCTAAAGAAAAAGCGTTTAGTACTGCCCAAAACGCTTTGCTTTTCCAAATATTTTTATGAATACGCTTTTTTAATAGCGAAGTACGTTTCTTCGGAACCGCCATTCACAAATAAAGAGGTTATTGATTGTTATAGTTAAATGTGAAAGACATGTACTGTTTGTTCAAAATGGATCGTTTTTTCTTTTTATTCCTTACCCATATATTTTTTGCTAGATGATACTTCCTTGATAATAATATTCATATTATAACATACAATATTCATATTGTGAATTGCAGAGAGTTTTATTAGGGAAAAATGGGATATGTGATTCTTTTTTCAAAAGTAATTTTTTGTTTTACATTTTTCTTACATAAAATACCCGAAGAAAGAATAAGAATAATTCGGACTGATTTGATTGGTACTCTTATAGACTCATCCGGATCTATATCCATGGCATCTACTGCTATAGAAATCAAATTTTTTGCTGTTGAAAAAAAAAAGGGGGGGGGGTTCAAATCATATCTCCGTCTATTTTCGTCGTGTTAACTTCATTTTTGAATTGCATATTCATAATTAATAAAATAACAATTAATAAAATCAATTCAATGAAAAATGAAAAGAAAAAATTGAAAAAATGAAGGATCCTTACCTAATTGATTTAAGAAAACCCTAATTGATTTAAGAAAACCATACTGTACATTTTTTTTTTTCGAAATTCTTTCTATTAATTGATCAAGAGAGAAGTACATCTAATGAAAATTAGAAAACTAAAAGTAGAGTAGTTAATCTCTTAAACGACTTAAACGATATAAATGATACATGACTCGCGAAAAAGCCTATTTTTGGAATTTAATCATTCAGTTCTATGCAAAGTGACAGGCAACGAAGTGACAAGTATTATAGGGTTTCCCATAAAATATAAAATAAACATAATAGAGTTTTCCATAAACATAAGTTGTTTTATTGGAATGGAAACCACTTAATCCCTTCAACAACGAACTACTTAATGATTCCGAAGAAACTAAATCAAAGAACGAGATCTTTTTTTATGTTTTTTTTTTTTATTTATATTTTTTTTTCTCTTTTTTATTGGGTCAAGTTATTGTCGAATTCTAGGATTCTGATCCAGATCAGAATCAAGTACTTTTTTTTGTATAATTCTTTTTACTTATTACTTAGCTTTATGGACATAAATTATCGTAATAATGGAATGTTGAAAATCTCATAGTTAATAACTAAGTATTTTCTCCAGTGAATTAATCCTATCTTTTCGATAATTGTAACTTCTTGAGGTGAATATTTACAATCTTTGGGAAAGAATCCAAATGATTAAGAATTGAAAGTTCTATTTGAGTTCTTTCATATTTTTTTTTTCCTATCTTTTTTTTTTTTTTTTTTTTTTTTTTTTTTTATGTTATTTTATTAGATTTTATTATTTCGTTTTTTGTTCGTTCTGAAAGAGATAAAAGCTGGTGAATCGGAAACAATTTATAAGTAAGAATAAAAAAGTTTTATTTTTTTTTATGGAACATACATATCAATATGCATGGATCATACCTTTCGTTCCACTTCCCGTTCCTATAGCCATAGGAGTGGGGCTTCTCCTTGTTCCGACGGCAACAAAAAATCTTCGGCGTGTGTGGGCTTTTCCTAGTGTTTTCTTACTAAGTATCGTTATGATCTTTTCAGGGGATCTGGCTATTCGGCAAATAAATGGTAGTCCTATCTATCAATATGTATGGTCTTGGACCATCAATAATGATTTTTCCTTAGAATTCGGCCACTTGATCGATCCACTTACTTCTATTATGTCAATATTAATCACTACTGTTGGAATAATGGTTCTTATTTATAGTGACAATTATATGTCTCATGATCAAGGATATTTGAGATTTTTTGCTTATATGAGTTTTTTCAATGCTTCGATGTTGGGATTAGTTACTAGTTCCAATTTGATACAAATTTATATTTTTTGGGAATTGGTTGGAATGTGTTCGTATCTATTAATAGGGTTTTGGTTCACACGACCAATTGCGGCAAATGCTTGTCAAAAAGCATTTGTAACTAATCGTGTAGGGGATTTTGGTTTATTATTAGGAATCTTAGGTCTTTATTGGATAACGGGCAGTTTCGAATTTCGTGATTTATTCGAAATAGTCAATCACTTGATTGATAATAATGGGGTCAATTCTTTATTTCTTACTCTCTGCGCCTCCCTATTATTCGTCGGCGCAGTTGCTAAATCCGCACAATTTCCCCTTCATGTATGGTTACCCGATGCTATGGAGGGACCTACTCCTATTTCGGCTCTTATACATGCCGCTACTATG